AACGGGTGAAATTAAAGGACATTACTTGAATGCAACTGCGGGTACATGTGAAGAAATGATGAAAAGAGCGGTATTTGCCAGAGAATTGGGAGCTCCTATCGTAATGCATGACTACTTAACTGGGGGGTTCACCGCAAATACTAGCTTGGCTCATTATTGCCGCGACAATGGTCTACTTCTTCACATCCATCGCGCAATGCATGCAGTTATTGATAGACAGAAAAATCATGGTATGCATTTCCGTGTACTAGCTAAAGCATTACGTATGTCTGGTGGAGATCATATTCACGCTGGTACAGTAGTAGGTAAATTGGAGGGGGAACGTGAGATGACTTTGGGTTTTGTTGATTTGTTACGTGATGATTTTATTGAAAAAGATCGAAGTCGTGGTATTTTTTTCACTCAAGACTGGGTCTCTATGCCAGGTGTTATACCCGTGGCTTCAGGGGGTATTCATGTTTGGCATATGCCTGCCCTAACCGAAATCTTTGGGGATGATTCCGTACTACAGTTTGGTGGAGGAACTTTAGGGCACCCTTGGGGAAATGCACCCGGTGCAGTAGCTAATCGGGTGGCTTTAGAAGCATGTGTACAAGCTCGTAATGAGGGACGTGATCTTGCTCGTGAAGGTAATGATATTATTCGTGAAGCTAGCAAATGGAGCCCTGAGCTAGCCGCTGCTTGTGAAATATGGAAAGAGATCACATTCAATTTCGACCCAGTGGATAAGTTAGATAAAGAGACAAAATAAGCGCGTATAATTCAGCAATTCCTTTTTGTTCTCCTAATTGATTGCAATGAAACTTGGCCCAATCTTTCTTTTTTTGAGGAAAAGATTGGGCCGAATCGAATAAAGAAGAAACATCTTATACTAATCCTATACTATGAACTATGAGGGTATTTGTGTATTTGCATATATCTTTTTTTATATGTACAGACCTTATGATACTTACGATATACAATATACAAGTATATACAAAATATAAACATAAGAATATAAGAAGATTCAACAATTTATCTATTCTTTTATTTATTGTTAGAGCCATAGGCTGAATTATGGATACTTGGGATTGGATTTGTGGATCATTTTATATTCCTTAGTTTCAGACCATAGATCAAGCTAAGGGAAGGATCTCTTCTACCCCTATCCTATATATTGTCTTTTTTGTTCCCTGTTGTATGTAATAGAAACTCATTTTCTTATTTGACTATATGACACGAGATTCTACGAGACGAGAATTCATTTTTAATTTATGGAAAGAAACAACTATCTATCTTTTTGATGAGAATATATCTTTTTGATGAGAATTGAAAGTTTTACATCAGAGAAACCTGTCTTTATATATATTTTTTTGAGGAAAAGATTCTATGATAATCACTATCATAATATTGAAATGATTCACCGGATTCCTCAAAAGGAGAATTTTCAAGACTCGCTCATTTTTCATTAACAATCTTCATGATTGGATCATATGCTTCATTTGAATTATGATGAGAAATAAAGAAAAAGAAATAGTAAAATGATTTTTTCTTCATCGAATGACTATTCATCTATTTAATATTAGGTTTTCATAAAATAGGGGCATAAATAATCTATGAAAAAATGTTGGTTCAATTTGGTGTTGTCGAACAAGAAGTTAGAACATAAGTGTGGACTAAGTAAATCAATGGATAGTCTTGATGCTCTTGGACATACCAGTGGAAGTGAAGAAACTATTCTAAATGATGCGGAGAAAAAGATTCCTAGTTGGGACAGTTATAGTTTCAGTAATATTAATTATCTAAATTATTTATTTGATAGCAGGAATATTTGGAGTTTGATCTCTGATCATACTTTTTTAGTTAGAAATAGTAATGGTGACACTTATTCTGTATATTTTGATATTGAAAAGCAGATTTTTGATATTGACAATGCTAGTTCTGAACTAGAGATTCTTTTTCCTAGTTATTTGAATAGTGGATCTAATAGTAGTAATTACTACTATTATTATTTCATGTATGATACTGAATCTAATTGGAATAATCACATTCATAGTTGCATTGATAGTTATCTTCGTTTTGAAATCAGTCTTAATATTGATATTTACAGTGGTGTCGACAGTTACATTTCTAGTTTCATTTGTACGGAAAACACAAGTAGTATTGAAAGTGGAAATTCTAGTATCAAAACTAGTAGCAGTTATTTCAATAGAAAAGAAAAATCTAATGATTTTGATATAAATAATTTTGATATAAATACAAAATACAAAAAGTTATGGGTTCAATGTGAGAATTGTTATGGATTAAATTATAAAAAATTTTTTATTTCAAAAATGAATATTTGTGAATACTGTGGATATCATTTGAAAATGAGTAGTTCAGATAGAATCGAATTCTTTATTGATCCTGGCACTTGGGAACCTATGGATGAAGATATGGTCTCTATAGACCCCATTGAATTTCATTCAGAGGAGGAACCTTATATAGATGACATCTCTTTTTATCAAATAAAAACGGGTTTAACGGAAGCTGTTCAAACGGGCATAGGTCAACTAAATAGTATTCCCATAGCAATTGGAGTTATGGATTTTCAGTTTATGGGAGGTAGTATGGGATCTGTAGTAGGTGAGAAAATCACACGTTTGATTGAGTATGCTACTAATAGATCTCTACCTGTCATTATTGTGTGTGCTTCTGGAGGAGCACGCATGCAAGAAGGGAGTTTGAGCTTGATGCAAATGGCTAAAATATCTTCTGCTTCATATGATTATCAATCAAATAAAAAGTTATTCTATGTATCAATCCTTACATCTCCTACAACTGGCGGAGTTACAGCAAGTTTTGGTATGTTGGGAGATATCATTATTGCTGAACCTAATGCCTACATTGCGTTTGCGGGTAAAAGAGTAATTGAACAAACATTGAAAAAGACAGTACCCGACGGTTTACAAGTGGCTGAGTATTTATTCCATAAGGGCTTATTCGACCCAATCGTACCACGTAATCTTTTAAAAGGTGTTCTTAATGAGTTATTTCATCTACATGGTTTCCTTCCCTTGAATCAAGATTCAAAAAAAGATTGAAATTCTTCATTTTCAAATGGAAGTATAACACTAGTTTCAGTTATTTTTATTTGTAGCAAATACGCATTTAGTTCATTATAATGAAAAAACAGAACTAAGAAGATGGTGTTTTTTTTGGGGACATCAGTTTTAAGTGTAGTTAAGAGTCAGAAGTTTTGGATAATGACTTTTTTCTCCGGATCCCTTTTTTCTTCTACCTCTCTTCCTGATTAGGAATAAGTATCCTTCTATCAGCAAGATAAAAAAGAATTCCTTTCTCCTTCTCTCCTTCCGAAAAATCCGGGGAATAAAAATGATTTTCTCCGTCCTTTTGACATATTCATATATAGAACAACGAAAAATAAAAAATATTGAAAAAATGAAAAGAAAATATGAAAGAAAGAAGAAATCTCAAATCAAATAAAGAAAATAGAAATATTCAAATAACAAATAATAAGAATATAGAAGTTATTTCTATTTCGTGATTTCACTAGGAATCCCTTTTTTTTGGATAAGATTGGTTAAAGTTGGGAACTAATAAGAAACTATTTTCTATCTTTACCTTTCAAAACACCTTTTTTCTTTTGAAAGGTAAAGATAGAAAGACGATGAAGATAAGGATGGGAGAAGAAGAATTCAATTTAGGAAAGCGGATTCTCATACATATTCGTGTCGAAAGAGGAATAGGTACACTTCATTGAGTTCTACATTCGTTTAAATACTTCATATTAATTATGAATATTATTTTCATAAATAGTTAATAAATAGATAGACTTATCATAAGATATCTTTATAATTATAATTTCTAATAGGTACAAATAGGAAATTGAGGTACCCATTCTATGATAGATTTGAACTTTCCCTCTATTTTTGTTCCTTTAGTGGGCCTAGTCTTTCCGGCAATCGCAATGGCTTCTTTATCTCTTTATGTCCAAAGAAATAAGATTGTCTAAATATGATGAAATCTCATCAATTTATTTCAACACTTGGATCATCCTTTTTTAATGTAACTTTTTTAATGTAATATGGTAGGATATATGATATGTGGCCTTTCAAAAAACAAATGGAAGAGTTGTTTTGTTATGTATGCCAATGCATGATATACGCATTAATGTATGTATATGCGGTTATAGCTTAATTAATTAAATGATTAAATTCAAAATGATTAGCAAATCTTTTTTGAAAAATATTTGAAATAGAAACTCAATGTATCTAACCAATTATTCCTAATGGTTCCTGTAGGAATGCTGCTAGTTGATGAAAGTTACTTTGGGATCAAGCAAGAAAAGTCGAGTCAAATCCATTTGGGTTATTCTCTCAATTCCAATCAAATGCAACTGGATCTAGTATAGTATGAACTGGCGATCAGAACATATATGGATAGAACTTATAACGGGGTCTCGAAAAACAAGTAATTTTTGCTGGGCCTGTATCCTTTTTTTAGGTTCACTAGGATTCTTAGTGGTTGGAACTTCCAGTTATCTTGGTAAAAATCTGATATCCGTATTTCCGTCTCAGCAAATCCTTTTTTTCCCACAAGGGATCGTGATGTCTTTCTATGGGATCGCAGGTCTATTCATTAGTTCTTATTTGTGGTGCACAATTTCATGGAATGTAGGTAGTGGTTATGACCGATTTGATAGAAAAGAAGGGATAATGTCCCTTTTTCGTTGGGGATTTCCTGGAAGAAATCGTCGCATCTTCCTTCGTTTCTTTCTGAAAGATATTCAATCAATCAGAATGGAGGTGAGAGAGGGTCTTTTTCCTCGTCATGTCCTTTATATGGAAATCAGGGGTCAAGGAGCCATTCCCTTGACCCGTACTGATGAGGATTTGACTCCACGAGAAATTGAACAAAAAGCTGCCGAATTGGCCTATTTCTTGCGCGTACCCATTGAAGTATTTTGAAATGAACTGAAGAATAAATCTCAGCATGAGAGAAGGAACTTAATACATCTCAAAAGTAGGAGGACATATATGTAACAATATTAATAAAATCTAATAGAACTAATCAAAGAAAATAGATTAAAAAAATCTAGATTAAGGAGACTAGAAACTATTTTGTATACGCATATGCATGGTGTCTAGCTTTACTCTTTAGACTAGTAAAATCGAATAAGTATAGATTCATCAAATATCCTAACATGTCTTTTGTTTTCGTAAAACAGAATTTTTAGGCCTTTGAATTGATACACTATCCTCACGCTGCGGTTAGACAGTGAAATCTTTCAAATTCAAAATAGAAAGAAAAGAATTAAAAGATCCGGTAGGATTCGTCTTTAAATCCAAATTCTATTCGTTAGTTCAAATGGGTTTTCAAGTTTTCATTGAAAGGAATAAATGAAGGGGAAATAAGTTACACTTTGCCTAATTGGGATCTTTGGCATATGGAAAAACTATTTCCTTTTTTTTTCATTCAAAAAGGGTCTTTCTTATATGTTTTATTCTAGATCCAAAGACTCAATTCTTACACAAATCTTACACAAAAATAAATAGGAAAACATAGGTTCGATACCTTATTATTGGCTCTTGTTATCTAATTCGTGCTTAATATCAGATAGAAATAGAATCGACGAATGAAACAGGTTCATTAACAATTCACATCGCGGATACAGAATGAAAAAAAAGAAAGCATTGGCTTCCCTCCCATATCTTGTGTCTATACTCTTTTTGCCTTGGTGGGTTTCTTTCTCATTTCAGAAATGTCTAGAAACTTGGGTTCTTAATTGGTGGAATACCAGGCAATCCGAAATCCTTTTGAATGATATTCAAGAAAAAAATGTTCTAGAAAAATTTATGGAATTAGAAGAACTATTCCTGTTGGACGAGATGATAAAGGAGTACTCGGAGACACATATGCAAAGGCTTCGTATAGGAATGCACAAGGAAACAATACAATTGGTCCAACGACAAAATGAATCTCATTTCCATATCATTTTGCATTTCTCTACAAATCTAATCTTTTTCGCTATTCTAAGTGGTTATTTTTTTCTGGGTAATGAAGAACTTTTCATTTTAAATTCTTGGATTCAGGAGTTTATCTATAACTTAAGTGATACAATCAAAGCTTTTTCGATTCTTTTACTTACTGATTTATGGATCGGATTTCACTCGACCCATGGTTGGGAACTAATGATTGGTTCGATCTACAATGATTTTGGATTGGCTCAGAATGATCAGATTCTATCCGGTCTTGTTTCCACTTTTCCAGTGATTCTAGATACAATTGTGAAATATTGGATCTTCCATTTTTTAAATCGTGTATCTCCTTCACTTGTAGTAATTTATCATTCAATGAATGAATAATTCATTAGATCTTTTGATATCAATCAAATCAGAACCTTTCTTCGTGTATAAAAAAATCATTTTTCATCTTACTTATTCTTTATACTTCTACCTTTTCAATTCAAGGTATTCATACTATATTCCAACAGTACAATTCTTTCAGTACAATCAATACAATGGCAAACTTATGGATAGGGAATTCTATTAGCTACCTATCAAATTTATTGTAGAAATTCCGGGGATCAATAATTGGACCATGCAAAATAGAAATACTTTTTCTTGGGTAAAAGAACAGATGACTCGATCCATTTATGTATCGATCATAATATATGTAATAACTCGAGCATCTATTTCAAATGCATATCCCATTTTTGCGCAGCAAGGTTATGAAAATCCACGAGAAGCAACTGGGCGAATTGTATGTGCCAATTGCCATTTAGCTAATAAGCCCGTGGATATTGAAGTTCCGCAAGCTGTACTTCCTGATACTGTATTTGAAGCAGTTGTTCGAATTCCTTATGATATGCAACTGAAACAAGTTCTTGCTAATGGTAAAAAAGGAGCTTTGAATGTAGGAGCTGTTCTTATTTTACCCGAGGGATTCGAATTAGCCCCCCCCGATCGTATTTCTCCCGAAATGAAAGAAAAGATGGGCAATCTTTCTTTTCAGTTTTATCGTCCTAATAAAAGAAATATTCTTGTGATAGGTCCTGTTCCCGGTCAGAAATATAGTGAAATCATTTTTCCTATTCTTTCCCCCGACCCTGCTACGAAAAAAGACGTTCACTTCTTAAAATATCCCATATATGTAGGTGGGAACAGAGGAAGGGGTCAGATTTATCCTGATGGTAGCAAAAGTAACAATACAGTTTATAATGCTACATCTGCTGGTACAGTAAGCAGAATAGCACGTAAAGAAAAAGGGGGATATGAAATAACCATAGTTGATGCATCAGAAGGACGTCAAGTGGTTGATATTATACCTCCAGGACCAGAACTTCTTGTTTCAGAAGGTGAATCCATCAAGCTTGATCAACCATTAACAAGTAATCCAAATGTAGGAGGTTTTGGTCAGGGAGACGCAGAAATAGTGCTTCAAGATCCATTACGAGTCCAAGGCCTTCTGTTATTCTTGGCATCTGTGATTTTGGCACAAATCTTTTTGGTTCTGAAA